TATGAAGCACAAACGGGAGAATTTATCCTGGAAGCGGAAGAACTGCTGAAACTACGTGAAACCTTGACAAGGGTTTATGTACAACGAACGGGCAAACCCTTATGGGTTGTATCCGAAGACATGGAAAGAGATATTTTTATGTCAGCAACGGAGGCACAAGCTTATGGAATTGTTGATCTTGTAGCGGTTGAATGACAATAGCCTGGATTTCACCTAAATTCATGAGTTGAAATTTTATTTTCTTACCCCCTACCGAGTTTAATATTTAAATTCTATTAAATAAGTTTAATAGGATATTAAATAAAAGTAATTCATAATTATCCGGTTAGGATCGATCTAAACCAGCCCATTATGTATATGATTCAATATGCCAACTATTAAACAACTTATTAGAAATACAAGACAGCCAATTAGAAATGTCACAAAATCCCCCGCTCTTGGGGGATGCCCTCAGCGTCGAGGAACATGTACTAGGGTGTATGTGCGACTCGTTTAGATCATGTACTAGACTTTTGGAGTATCAATGATCAGTACCGGTGAATGGGATAGAACGGAAAAAGGAACTACATTTACTATTACTATCTAAAGCGAAAGAAAATGGATCATATCCCCTTTATTGTGTAAAAGATTTATGGTTTCTATTGGTGCAAACCCAATCACCTCAATTTAAGATGAGAAACAATTCTCCATTGGTAGCAAATGGCTATCCATTAAGCGGAGGAAATATTAGTTAACATTTTAAAACCAGACCTCCTCTTGCAAGAACGGACTAACAGGGCCAGCTACCCAGCCAACCTTCATAATTAAATACCGTTACTGTATAGGTAGATCTCGTTGTGAAAGACCTATTACTAGATAATTCATGGGTAGAGCCAAAAAATGTGAACTGTACAAGTTACCAATAAGATTGAGTAAATGAAATAAAGGCTCCGGTGTATAGAGAAGACCTCACCGTTTAAGAAGTAACCATAGAAACGAAGGAATCCACTATTTCTTTATCATTTATATTACTGTATTTATTACTGTATTTTATAGTCGAGTAGAATTTCGTATTTCGGGGTGAAATGCCTAGAAAAAAAAGCAAAAATAGTGGTCGGGAAGGTTATAGTAGCCAAAGCCGTTGGGATTTTTAATTTATACATTGGAAAAGTACGTTTTGTTATTAATATACTAGTAAGGGGAAAAAGAATAACTGAAAGAAAGGAAATCAATTAGTTATTCGTCAAATTTTCATTTATTCAATGACCAGAATTAGACGGGGATATATAGCTCGTAGACGTAGAACCAAAATTCGTTTATTTGCATCAAGCTTTCGGGGGGCTCATTCAAGACTTACTCGAACTATTACTCAACAGAAAATACGAGCTTTAGTTTCGGCTCAGCGGGATAGGGATAGGCAAAAGAGGGATTTTCGTCGTTTGTGGATCACCCGAATAAACGCAGTAATTCGCGAGAGGGGGGTATCCTATAGTTATAGTAGATTAATACACGATCTGTACAAACGACATTTGCTTCTTAATCGTAAAATACTTGCACAACTAGCTATATCAAATAGGAACTGTCTTTATATGATTTCCAATGAGATCATAAAAGAAGTAAATTGGAAGGAATCCACCGGAATAATTTAAACGGAGTTCCCCGGAGAATGAACTCCGGGAAAGTAGAATAAAAATGAATAGAATATGACAAAATATGATAAAGTAGTGAAAATTAATATGAATCAATACGTTCAATAAAAAAATTTCTTCTTCCCCGATTATTATTTTTTTTTCTTACGACACGAGAATTAAATGCGGATTCTTGGATTTTTCGAACAAAACATCAAGCTGTGTTTGAGTTCGGATAGGAATTTTGATTCAAGTAACGAAAGAATAAGTCTATTTATTTCTGGCTCTAAGACTAGTAGTTCTAGTGGTCGACTCGGTTCTTTCAAATTGTTTCTCATTATTAAGAAAAGGTAACAAAGATAAAATACGAGCTTGTTTTATAGCAATAGTAATTAATCGTTGTTGTTTCAAGGTCAATCTATTCACTCGTCTAGATAATATTTTTCCTTGTTCACTAATAAATCGACTAATTAAACTCATGTTTCTATAATCAATTCGATCCCCCGATTGGATCGGGGGCAAACGCCTACGAAAAGATCGCTTGGATTTAAGAAAAGTTCGCTTGGATTTATCCATGGTTTGTTTAGTTTATTCCTTATCCCGAAAATCCTATTTCGGTCGGATTTCTAAAATGAATTAGAATAAATAAATAGGATTTTATTTCTAAATTATCTTTAAATATGTTATATATATATGTTATATATATAATATCATTTTAACCTTACCTTACGAGGAAGGTAAGGGCACAGGTGCTTGGTTCGATCTATTTCTTTATCTCGCCGTGAATCGTATGTTTGTAACAATATGGACAGAATTTTCTCAACTCCAATCGATTAGGCGTATTGTGGCGGTTCTTTTGAGTAATATATCTGGAAATACCTGTTGATCCCTTATTAACATTACCGCCGTTTCGAACACAGGTAGTACATTCCAAAACAACCGTTAGTCGAACCTCTTTCCCCTTGGCCATGAACCTCCTTTGGATTTTTGGTTTACTCAACTCTTCCTCTTTCGATTCGAAACAAAGAAAAAGAAGGGAAGAAAAAAATAGAAGTTACTAACTTGAACTTGAAATCCAATTATGAAAGATTTCGCTGAAATCAATATAGTAAATTAAGATAGAAAAATTTCTAAACCATATTTCAAATTACAGTTACGGTATTTCATTTAAGTATCAAGTAGAATACTCTTGGTCTAGAACCCAATTTTGTATTCTAATTCCATTCCTCTATTATTAATTTAATATTGATTTAATTCGAACTTGAACCTGAGCCTCACAGCTGTTGAATCCACTTTTATTGTTTCTCTTTCCTCCCTTATTCTAAAAAAGGGAAAAAAGAGAAAAAAGGGAGAGAAATAGAAATATTAGTAACAAATATCTAATTGTATCTTTAATCTTTTTTTTTTCTTCTCATGTCAATAACTAGAATGAAAAAAAGGGGAACGTCAATGCATCCGGGAAAAAGCGATTAATCTCTATCAATAGACCTGCTAAAGAACCGAACCATAGAGTACTTAGTACCGGTGCCACGGAAAGATATGTTTTTAGATCTCGCATTGAAAAACCTCCGTCATTTTATTGTAATACATATACATAATGATAATACATATATGATCAGATGCATATGTAGTTAAGGGCCGCCTCTAGTTGTACACAGAATCCCTAATTCAAATTGAAATGTACAATGGTCCAGTAAATAATATTTACTTTTTGTTAAATACAGAAAAAGGTCTTTTTCTTCTCCAACATTCCCCCTAAAAACTCATTTATTTTTCCAATGGGTTACGTTCCATATTTCATATAGCATATGGATAGAAGCATTTTACTATTATTATATGTTAAATGAGACCAAACAGAAGAAAGGGCCAGAAAATTTGTATCTATCAATAGAGGAAATAACGATGTGGAAAACAAGACAGGAATTCTCTACAATGACACTGTAGACCAATTGAAGGGATGTAGCGCAGCTTGGTAGCGCGTTTGTTTTGGGTACAAAATGTCACGGGTTCAAATCCTGTCATCCCTACCTATTACTACTCAAAAGAGCAGTAATGAGGGATTTTTTGAGATCGATTCACATTGGAGATATCCGATAGAATCTTTCATTCTTATAATACTATATAGTATATGCATACAAGATGTAGTGGGTTCCAAAAAGAACCCAATCCTTTTCTTTACAGTCTTATCTTTTCTTCTGATAAGAAAGCGCTCTTAGTTCAGTTCGGTAGAACGTGGGTCTCCAAAACCCGATGTCGTAGGTTCAAATCCTACAGAGCGTGATTACAATCTTTTTAGATCTAATTAGACTGAAATAGCTTCACTAACGTGAACAGCAATCTGAATTTGACCTCCCGGATATTAAAGAAAGGGGGAGGTCAATAAAAAAAAAAAGAGATGTTAATTAATCAAAGGTCCAACTGATCGCCGCGCCTGTATTGTAAATATGCAGTTACAAATAATCCAGCCAAAGTAATAGGAATTAGACCTAAGACGATTCCAAATAGAAAAACTTCAATCATTTCAATTTGTTTGAAAGAAAAAAAAAAGAGGTAATATCTATACCTAAATATTAATCCGAATTATCATGAATCTCAATGACTAAGAATTGGCGATTAACACGTTAAGTAACTATAGAATATACAGAATCCCTTAGAAAGATTTTTTTATGAATTGAATATTTCAAATAAAAATGTCAAATAAGTCGTATTTTGCTCAGACCAATAAAGAGAGCTGAGGTTATAGTTAAAGCTGCCAGTAGAAAACCGAAATAACTAGTTATGGTAGGCATGAAAGAGCTAAATGAAATATGGTCTTTTTATACATATGTTTATAAAAAAGCACTTACCTAAGTTCAAAATAGGAGATAAACAAAAATACCAATTGAAAGTTTTTGATTCATCTATCATTATAGACAGCACTAAGAAGGAGCACTAAGAAGGATAAAGTTAAAAGCGTATAAAAAGAAATGAATTCATCATCTGTGACATCTACCCATCCTGTGCTTGCAATCAAGGGATTCATTCTTGAGAAAATTTTGAATAAAACTTATAAACAAATAATAACAAACGGAGTATGTAATTTCATTTAAAAATAAAACTCTTTTCGAATCATTATACAATAAAATTCGAAAATCCTTCCTGATCATTTCGTGTATTTTTTAATTGTATCGAATCCATTTTCCATTTTAGGGTGAACAGTAATCTTATAAAAATTTTACTTTAATTTTAACTCAGTAGATTCCGCAACAGGTTCACTCAAATCAAATAATATATTGAATGAATGCGAACAAAAATGTTATCACATGCTTACTCGAAAAAAGAAAATGGGTATTTTGGTTCAACTCTATTTTAAAACTAGTAATTTCTATTAGCTTTTACTTTAGCAGTTCTATT